TAGAAGAGAAAAGTCATACAAAGTTATATACAAATCACTACCCCCTTTTTTGTATTTCCTTAATTTATTTCCTTAATTGAATTTCGGTTGATTAAGACGAAGTTCCTTAAAAACCTCTGCCTTCTTTAAAATATCCTGAACAGTTTCTGTAGGTTGAGCCCCTTTTTCAAGGAAATATAAAATAGCAGGAACATTTAAATAAGTTTGATTCTTTATCGGATCATAAAAACCCACTTTCTGAAGATCTTTTCCTTCTCTTCGGGATCGAACATCAATTGCAACGATTCGATAGACGGCTCATTGGGATAGATGTAGATGAACAACACCCCCCCTAGAAACGTATAGGAAGCTTTCTCCTCGTACGGCTCGAGAAAAATGATTGATTCGAAGTTTTGTCTCTGTATGGAATTCTATCTAAGAAATGACAACTGGATCCATAAAATGATCAAAGCAATTAAAGATCTAAGTCTTTTTTTCTTCGTTCTTCCTTAAAATGAAAAAGAAACCATTCATACTCTCATAACTCAAGTTGGATAACTTTCAAACAGTTCAAAGGAAAATCTTTCGGCACTTTCATTTATTGAGCGGTCTTTCCTCCTTTTTTGTTTGTCTCGTTTAAAATCGGATTCTTCAGTCTGATCCAGTTATTAAGACAATTAAAAAGGTGTTTCCTTGTTCTGGGATCCTTTATCTTTGTTTTATTTTAAATCATTGGGTTTAGACATTACTTCGGTGCTTTTTAATCCTTTCAAAATGGCAGCAACATACCCTTTTTGCGATTTTTATGAAAGAATCCTACAAGATGATGGATTCCCTCGTGAAACACTTTGGATCGAAAAAGTTTGATCAATTCCAATAAATTTTTTCATTTTAAACTTGCTCGAATTGGATTCTTTCGATTTCCATACCTAAGATATATTTACGAAGTTGTTTCAATTTTTTTATTGATTGGCATTAACCCTAGACCCTTGCCCCGAGAAATAAATTAATACTTTCTACTCGAGCTCCATCATGGACTATTTACATTCCAAGACAACAAAAAACGAGGGGTTCTAGTGAAACAGAACCCATGATGTCGAGCTAAGAGCACCTTCATTCCTACAAAAAATGGTGGATGTACAAATCCACAACGGATCGTGTCCTTCAAGTCGCACGTTGCTTTCTACCACATCGTTTCAAACGAAGTTTTACCATAACATTCCTCTAAGAACCGGTATGGAATTGATTCAATTATGGAATCATGAATAGTCATTGGTTGGGCTGATGTATAAACACCATAATCTAAAGTATTTTCTATATCTATAGTCTATAGATATAAATAATACTATAGATATAGGTGGATAAATATTTTTCTGAAGAAGTCTTAGTAAGACCCCATCGCTAATATTAAATTGTCTAACATTATAATATTAATTAATAAATATATATAATAAATAATTTATTTATATAAATAAAATAAGACGAATAAACGAATTCTTTTTGATTCTGCATCTTCACGTGACTTAATAGGAGAGAAAGATTCAGCTTCTAAGGAATGATTTAAACTATTTCTCTTTCGAAATTTCGAATCAATTTCGAAAGTTCCCCTCTCGACATCATTATTCCAAGAAAATTTGATAGTTAAAAATAACTTTTGATCATCTTAGGAAAAAAGATAAGTCTTTTTTTTTTCATCTGATTGATAAAATCCAAAGAATGGGGAGGGTTTCGTATCTATCAATTCGATCAAATAGACTGAGCAATTGTCACTGTTTATAGATATTGAAATGAACGCCTTCCCATCACTGATTAACTCCTATCTACCCCATTCTATGGGACTGATGCAGCATAAATCAAAAGAAGGGGATGTCCTAGTCTTTTTTATTTTTACGAAATGCGAGCTGTCTGGGCACAAAGCCAAACAAGCCCAGATTAAGTCCAGTTTTTGCCCCTTTTTTTCTATTTTAGCCTACCTCATTGATTAAGAATTAAGAGACTTAGTGAATTGAATTAGTACCAAAAACCCCCTCTTGGCGAAAAGTCAAGAAATCTACAAAAAAGAAAATTGAATCTAATTAGGCTAATTTAGGGGGTAGAGAATATGAGATAGGGAATATGGATTCTTTCGTATCTCGATTCAGTTTTTGAAAAAAAAACGATTCATCGAAGAAAAAAATCAGAAACAACAATCACATTCCAGCTAACATTTCGATTTTAAACAGAACATTGTTAAAAAAGCAATCTATATTGTCAGAGAATATATATGTTCTGGGACGGAAGGATTCGAACCTCCGAATAGCGGGACCAAAACCCGTTGCCTTACCACTTGGCCACGCCCCATTTAGATTTCTATGCGATACTAATAAAGTATATTGCTGGTTTTGTTTGTTTGTCAACTCTAGCCCAAATATCTATAGAATCGATTAGATTGGTATTCGGATTTTTCTATGTTTTTGGTATGTGTAGATATAGAATTCAACTTAATTTATTGATCATTACATATAATTCAATTAAGATATTG